TCAAGGAACTTGAGGCACCCGATCTTTACGATCTTGGAGCAATAGCCCCGGTCTTTTGTTTTTCTAGATAACAAAAAAGTTCTTTCAAATTTATCCAAAATATGATAATTTAAAAGTTAATAAGATCTCATTATTAGCAAAAAAGTTTAAATACTATTAGTTTTATAGGCTGAAGGTTCGTTAGATGCTCCGGTCGTTCCGACCACCAGAGGTTCAAATAAACTTTATTGCGGGTGTAGCTCAGGGGTAGAGCGCAACCTTGCCAAGGTTGATGTCGCGCGTTCGAATCGCGTCACCCGCTATTTAGAAAAATAAAAAAAAAATACTTTTTTATATAAATAACTTCTCCTCAGCTTCCTCAGCTCTGCTGAGCTCAAGAGAATGCTCAATGGGGACTCTATGTTGAATGAAATATGAGGGATAGGATCACTAAGCTTCAGCGTTGCTGATATTTAAGCTTTAGCTTAAAAGTCACATAGGGCTGTTGAAATTCAGTAAGCAACCAAAATTTAAACAAAGTTTATTGAAACTTTAAAAGGAATCTAGTACATTATTTATCGGAAAGGTGGCAGAGCGGTTGAATGCATCGGTTTTGAAAACCGACGTCCCACAAGGACCGAGGGTTCGAATCCCTCCCTTTCCGAAGTTAAGTTCATTTAAGCCTAGCTTAAAAGCTCAGCTTGTTCAAGTTTCTTGAGCTCAGCGAAGCTGAGGGCAGTACCAGCCCCTTCGGGCCCAGGGTAGAGGCTTGTTTAAATTCTCGTCAGAGGGTAAAATATATTATAAGAAAACTCTAGCTTTCCTGGTGGAATTGGTAGACACGCTGGTTTTAGGAACCAGTGCCTTCGGCATGAGGGTTCGAGTCCCTCGGAAAGCAATAAAAATTAAAAACAACCTTTAGATTATCCTCTGGCTTCAAAAAACTTGAGTGAAAAGGAAAATCAGTGTCTCTTTGCACAGAAGCCTTGAACTGGTGAAAGAAGCTTGCAAATTTGACTAAAACAATTTATAATTTATAAATAATTTTTAAAATATTATTATCTCTTAGAATCTCAAAAAATAATAGTCAATATCTAAGAATTTTTTTTTCGAAAAAGTGAGGCAAACCCAATTTTTATGAAAAACTTTTTTAAAAAAAATCTAAACTTTATTTTTGGATGGAGTTTCTTTTTTTCGTATATTTTAATTTTATTGGTATTACCGCTTTTTGCACTTTTTATCAAAAGTAGTGATGCCTTTTACGATGATTTTTTTGAACGCGCATTTAACCCTATTGCATTATCATCTTATTGGGTTACCTTTAGCATTGCAGGTATTGTCGCCTTTATTAATATGATTTTCGGTTTTTTACTTGCATGGGTCTTAATTCGATACGATTTCCCAGGAAAAAAACTATTAGATGCTGCAGTAGATTTACCCTTCGCACTTCCAACATCAGTAGCAGGTTTAACCTTAACAACAATTTATAGCCAAAATTCGTTTATTGGTAATTTTTTACAACAATTTGGTATTGAGGTTGTTTTTACTCGTTTAGGTATTGCTATTGCAATGATTTTTGTATCCTTTCCCTTTGTAGTTCGAAGTGTTCAACCAGTTTTACAAGAAATTGAGCCCGAACTGGAAGAAGCTGCCATGTCATTAGGTGCGTCGCCATTTTTAATTTTTTCAAAAATTTTAATTCCAGCAGTAACGCCTTCTTTAATTACCGGTGTTGCTCTTGCATTTTCTCGAGCAATTGGTGAATTTGGTTCGGTTGTAATTATTGCTTCCAATATTCCATTAAAAGATTTAATTTCGCCTGTTTTAATCTTTCAATCATTAGAACAATACGACACTTTAGGGGCAACCGTTGTTGGAACAGTAATGCTTATTTTGTCTTTAATTTTATTATTGACAATTAATTATCTCCAATCACTAACTATTATTAAAAAATAAAGATTAATGTTATTATAAAACTTATAATATATTAAAAGTTTATTAAAACTTAATACTCATTAAATATGTCTCTACTGAATGCAATTCGTGATTATACAGAATTTCTAAATAATTTTTCCGATTCTGTAGACTTAAATGTATTTCAAATCATCAAGTTTACTTTACTATATTTAGTAAATTCTATTGGTTTTGTTTTATTCTATCTTATTTCTTTCCAATGGATTAAAGATATTAGTCATTTACCAATTTTATTACCAACATTAAATTCTAAAATTTTAAATGAATATTACGTTTTAGGTAATCATTTAAATTTAATTGAATTAGGGCCCATCTCAAGTTTAGAAAAAAATAAACTTATTTTAGGGTTTTTAAACGCGTTCTTCTTAGCTCTACCAATTTCTGTACCACAACTTATTTCGATTCGTCGTTGGCTGATTCAAGGTTCCGTGGCAGGTTTATCATCAGTAATTGGATTTAGAGTTGGACAAACTTTATTCTTTGCATCAATTCTTTTAGGATTACGCTTTTTAATTGTTCCGTGGCTTTCATACGAACCGTTAACGTATATTATTGGTTTTATCTTATTAGTAAATGTTATTTATGAGATGACTCACGAAAATTTAGTAGCGATTCCTCAAGCACAAACATCTCGCCATCTTAAAATTTTCTTATTACACTTTGCCTTAGCTTGGACTGAACAATCCGCTTTATTCCAATATTTTTCGAATAATTCGTTTTCAACTAATTTTACGAATCTAGATATTTTTGTAACTTTAAATAACTCGGAGTTTTGGACATCGCATTGTTTTTATATTATTGGCTTATTAATTGGTGGATTATTTTTTGATTTTGTTTTCCTAGTTGGTATTTCTAATTTTATTGAATCACTTCAAATTTGGTTAAAAATCCCATTATCTACCTGGAAAAAACAAAGTAATGTTTGGTTTTTACGCTTTAGTTTAGCTTTAAGTTTTGCTTCTTTACCATATTATACTTTAGATTATTTATTTTTAGGTCCTTTAGGAGCTATTTCACAAGATAAAGTTGTAATTCAAGGCGCTGATTTATTATTTACAAAAAATAAATTCGACGGCTTACGTATGGGGGTTGAAAAGGTAATGTTTGTAGACCCGTTTGATCGTTCACGTTTTCTAGATACAACTGTGGAAGGTTACGAACCAAGCACATTTGAAACCAGAAATTTTGAAGGAGAACGTGCATGGGAATACGCTGGCACAAATAAAAAAGCAAATATTGCGGATGCTTCCCAAAATACCAAAATGTTTGCACGTCGTTTATTTAACTCCTCTAATTTAGAAGAAAATTCAAAATTTGAACGAAAATCAGAAATTTTAAAAGAAAAGCCTTCTAAATTATTTAATCTATCCGAACAATTTACTCCGGATGATTTATTAGAAATTGAGAGTGGAAAACCTTTTAACGCTGCCTTTTTTGATCGTATGTCACAAGATTATTTTGAGCCTCGTGCTAGCAAAGCGGTAGAGTCTCAAGATGAGTTATTTAATGTTACGAGCAAATATTTCCCAACTTTTTTAAATGAAGATGTAAAATTATATTCACGCGAAGAAGCTGTAATTAAAGATAAATTCTATTCAAACCCTGTTTATAAAAATTTATTAAGTGTGTACGTTGATTCTACCCTTCAACAACAACCAAAAGATTATTTCTTGACTAAAACGCAAGAAAAACAACTTTATGAAGCACGTTTAGCTTTAGAAGATTATTATAACAGTTTACGAAATTATTCTAATTTATCTTATTGGCAACAATTTCAAGATTATTTTGGTGGAACAAAAGGATTTTCCAATAAAGTTTATAATCAACAATTTAAAGGAAATTTAAAAGTTGTTCGTCGCTTATTTGGAGTAACCTGGAACAAAGAAGAAAATCCAAATGAATTACGTAAATTAAGTTTTGATCAAACACTTTATGAGACAACACCATCAAATTTCTATCATGAAGAATTAAATCTTAAAAATAAAGTAACTCAATCTTCACCAATTAATCCAATGCCGTTTTATGCTGGTTGGGATAATGAATTAAGAAAGTTTGTAATTTCTAACCGTTATCTACAACGTGAACAAACAACAAAGGCTGCTGTAACCAGTTCTATTCCGGAAACTAGTTCGCAAAACCCTTATAGTAAATTAAAAGCAAAAAATGCTTTCAAAGCTGAGTTTGAAAGCCCATCAACTAACTTTACAATTAAAGAGTTTTCAAGCTGGCCTTTATTAAGTACTGAAGCAAATTCACAAAATACTTTCTTATTTGAGCCTAGTCAAGCGTTAAAAGCAAATAAAGAATTACTCGAATCACTTCAAATTTCTCCAGACAGCTCTTTATTAAATCAAAAATTACCTGTAAGTATTAAATTCTTAAGTGCTAGTCGTAAACCAATTTTCCCACCATCTCGTGGCGGTTTTATGTGGCCTGGTGAAAATTCTTTAGATTTTCAAAATGTTGTAAAATAAATTTTTAAGTATCATGTTTTTAAAACATGATACTTAAAATAAAATCATTTTTAGTTAATTATTTATTTCTCTATGTTTACCATCACAACAAACTTATTAAGTAACTTAACATTTGTAAGTTTATTTGTTAATTGTTTGGTAGCTTGGATTTCTTATATTTTCCAAAATAAAAAAGATCAGTTACTTATTCTTTTTAACCTTTTAAGCCTTACATTATCTTCAGTGTTTTTTTTAGAACGTTGGCAAGAATCTGGACATTTCCCAATTAGCAATCTTTACGAATCGTTAATTTTTTTATCATTTATTATTAATGTAGGAATCTTATGGCTATATAAGCTAACAAATAATGTTTTATTATATTGTATTAGTTCCCCAGCACCATTATTAATTAATGCTTTTGCTTCATTTGCATTATCTAGCACGTTGCAAAAAAGTTCACCTTTAATCCCTGCGTTAAAATCAAATTGGCTATTAATGCACGTAACTGTTATGATTATCAGCTATGCTACATTAATTTTAGGTTCTTTACTTGCTATTGCTTTTTTAATTTTAGCATTAATTAGTTTTAATTCAACAAAACAAGCAAATGCCAAATTAACAAGTACGGCTAATTTTACTTCTTTTAATTTTGAGTTAATCGAGCAAACAAGCAATTCACAATTATTTAACTTTTTAAAAAATTTAGATAATTTAAGTTATCGTTTTATCGGAATTTCATTCCCCTTTTTAACAATTGGAATTATTTCTGGTGCTGTTTGGGCAAATGAAACTTGGGGTTCATATTGGAATTGGGATCCAAAAGAAACGTGGGCGCTTATTACCTGGTTAGTTTTTGCAATTTACTTACATTTCCGTTTAATTAAAGGATTGGAAGGTGTAGTACCATCTATTATTGCATCCTTAGGTTTTTTAGTTGTTTGGATTTGTTATTTAGGTGTAAATTTATTAGGTAAAGGTTTACACAGTTATGGTTTTTTTAATTAAAAAAACTTGTTGAGTTTAAAAATTTTTGCTATTTTCCTTATAAGAAATAAGGGCTTGTAGCTCAGTGGACTAGAGCACGTGGCTACGAACTACGGTGTCAGGGGTTCGAATCCCTTCTTGCCCGATTCTCTTATAAGATTAAAACAAATTTAAAAAGTTTTTAAAAGATTTCATATTTTTTTTGACAAAATATTTTTCTTTCACTCAAACTTTAAGTAAAATAAAATATAATCTCAAATAAAATTTTTAAATGTTTTTAGTATGCTACAAAATGAAACTTTAGGTAGCCCGACTGCCGAAACTGAACCTCGTATTTTAGTAGTTACTTCTGGAAAAGGTGGGGTTGGAAAAACCACGACTACTGCAAATTTGGGGATGTCTATCGCACGATTAGGTTATCGTGTAGCATTAATTGATGCTGATATCGGCTTGCGCAATTTAGATTTGTTGCTTGGTTTAGAGAATAGAGTATTATATACGGGTGTAGATGTTTTTGAAGGCCAATGTAGGCTAGATCAAGCTTTAATTCGTGATAAACGTTGGAAAAATCTAGCTCTTTTATCTATTTCGAAAAACCGACATCGTTATAATATTACTCGCCGCAATATGGAAACTCTTACAGATTCGCTTGCAGGGCTAGGATTTCAATTTATTTTAATTGATTGCCCGGCAGGGATTGATGTTGGGTTTATTAATGCTGTTTCTCCGGCTAAAGAAGCAATTATTGTTACAACGCCTGAGATTACTTCCATTCGTGACGCAGATCGAGTGACTGGTTTACTAGAAAGTAATCAAATTTACAATGTTAAACTTTTAGTAAATCGTGTTCGACCTGATATGATTCAACAAAATGATATGATGTCTGTTAGAGATGTTCAAGAAATGCTTGGTATTCCACTCTTAGGCGCAATTCCAGAAGATAATCAGGTAATTATCTCTACAAACCGAGGAGAACCCCTTGTTTTACGAAAAAAATTAACTTTATCCGGTATTGCTTTTGAAAATGCAGCTCGAAGATTAGTTGGTAAACAAGATTATTTAGTCGATTTAGAAACACCGTATAAAGGCTTATTTCAACGTGTTCAAGATTTTTTCTTAGGGGACGAAAAATAAATTAGCTAAGAACTGCAAATTATAAACTTTAAAGGATAAAAGCTTAATAAAATAATTTTTGATTTATTATGTCTCATACAGTAAAAATTTACGATACATGCATTGGTTGTACTCAATGTGTTCGTGCATGTCCAACCGATGTTTTAGAAATGGTACCTTGGGATGGTTGTAAAGCAAACCAAATCGCTTCTGCACCAAGAACTGAAGATTGTGTAGGTTGCAAACGTTGCGAATCTGCATGTCCGACTGATTTCTTAAGTGTTCGTGTTTATTTAGGTGCTGAAACTACTCGTAGTATGGGCTTAGCGTACTAATAATTAAAAATATTAATCTTTTAGTCTATTAACTTAATAGACTAAAAGATTAATGTCTTCTCTTAAGTTTTTATTAAAATTATGTCTTTTGTTTTTACTAAAGAACTTTTTTTAAAATTTTTACGAAAAAATCAATTCTTTAAAACTTTTTTTCTTAATTCCTTTTTTTTATTATTTATTGGATTATTTAGTGGAAGTTTATTTGGAACTTTCTTAGATTTTCCTCGAAGTTTAGGGTTTTGGGATGGTTTTATTATTTTATTTGTTTTATTAGTTTGTGAACTCATTAATTTATTTGTTTATGTTTATAAATTAGGAATTTTTAAAACAATTAATTATTTTAAAATTGGTTTTTTATTAGCTTTATTTATTGATGCTTTTAAGGTGGGAAGTTGATCACTATTGTTTTTTTTTCTAAAAAGTAGTATTATAAAGTTATCTTTAAATACTAATCCTCAATAGCTCAGCGGTAGAGCAATCGGCTGTTAACCGATTGGTCGTAGGTTCAAATCCTACTTGGGGAGATTTTTTTATTTTAAAACTTATTTTTTCAGAAGCGTAAGAAAAATATTTTTTACGCTTCTGAAAAAAGTTAGTTTGATGAAGTTTTCGATTCTTCTTGAACTTGTTTTAATACAGATTTTCCAATAGAAAGAGCTTTT